GTTGGATCTTATCTTCACATAAGTATCTTCCCAAAAAAGATGCAATGAATGGGGAACGAAACAAAGTGCTTCAATTCTGGTATGAATTATACCAGATTGTGTCCAAGAAAGTTATTGAAACGGGAGCTCTGGAAGAGTGCTACCCTAAGAAAAAAATTCTCTATAGCCGCTCGCTTTCTTCTTTCTGCACTGGATCGAATCAATAATCAATTAGATGGGTCACTGGGAACGGATTAGCTTATTGGCTGCTCCGATGCCGCCACGGAGCCTTCATTCGCCGGTTCTTGGCACTTGATGACAAAGAAGGAGACTTATAGCATGGGTTGAACGAAGAAAGGCGGTATCTCGACTGTAAAGGGTCTGAAAGATACTCGACTGTTAAAGGAGAGGTAGTTTAATTTCTGACTTCTAATAGAAGTCTGGCATTAGAGCAAAGCTTTGTTACTAAATGGCATATATAATGCGGATAGGGCTGAAGCCTTACGATGAATTGGTGGACGGCTAAGCGCCAACTGCTACGAATTTTTTAAGGTAATCAGAGGATGAGGATGCGACTGACTACTACGGAACCAGGCCGTTAGCCGAAGCTTGCTCAAGAGTTTGAGTTTACGGCTATACCAAAAAAAGCAAGTGTGGGAGCAGATCATGACATGAAGGAACAAATCATACATATTGCTGCATATGAGAATTGGGTTCATACAATTGCTAATTCTATGCTTTGTTTGGCAGAATATAACAAGATTGTATCGAGAAAAAATCCTGTTTGGAAAGAGACTTGGCTTAAAGCCAGTCCGGTGGATCTAAGATCAGAGTGAAACACCTTGCTCAATGACCAAAAAGGCTTCTTCAAAAGCTTCGATAACTGCGGCAACCGCTTATGCAGAAAGAGGTGCTTCAGATCCAGATCTTTTTTTACTCAATTTGACCGAGTTGCGCAGCTTGATGCTGTAGAGGAACAATTGTTAGCCATTGCTAGAAAGCTATAGCCTGGCTTTTTTTATATAAAAGCTGTGCCATAAGCTCTAAGCGAGTTTGACTACCATAATGCAAGCACTAAGTGAGTTCAGTTAGCCCTTGGGGTAAGAAGAGAGCTCATCTGTACTCCCTTTCCTCTATAAAGCTACTGATTCTCTTATAGCCTTCGTTCCCCGAGGGATTCTTGGATAATCTAAATAGATATGAGCCGATCGTCTCCCCCTGAAGCTAGGACGGTTGGGAACAAAACTTGTGAGCCAGACGCGCCCGGGGGTCACTTCACGGTATAAGATAGGAATTAGGGTGCTGCTCTTTCTCTTGCTTCCATCCGAAAAAGAAGAAAAAGAATTGCGTAGAGAAAGAAAGAAGGAAAGGTTGAACTTAACTGTGCGTGCCGGACCTGCGGAAAGAGCGTTAATAGTTTTTTTTTTAAGGCTTATCCGGGGGCTGCTGCTCTGGGGCATCCAATTCCTCTTCTTTCTTTTGCTGCTGCTCTCGACTCACCTCTCTCTCTATAAAAAACCCCCTCTCCAGAGGAGAGCATAAGCTCCAGGATGAGTATGTCCTGGATTCCCGGATTCATTCTCGTCCTGATCCACCGTGTAATTTTTTGAATATACAAAAACATTCTAGGAGAGGGCTCGTAATGATCTTCTCAAAGATCACAAGGTGCTGAAGTGGCAGAATAGGGGGTCTGTAGTTTTTTGTGAAAGGGATGCTCTTATCATGTTATTGCTGAAAAGAAAAACCGAATTCCTCTATTTGATGTCGATTCATCCACACTTCCATTCCTTGTAGAGGAAGGCTAACTGCTTGCTGGCTGGGAGCTGTATGAGCGGTAACGTCCACGTACGGCTCCGTGAGAAGGGCGGTGGGCAGAAATGGCCTTGTTGTACCTCACTCTCGTCTTCAATGGGGTCTGCTCTTTCTTTTTTGGGAGAGTATGCCAATATGATCTTAATGAGGTGCGGGGCTTTGCATCTGACATTCGTTGGGCTTCCCTCTTCGGGAGCAGCCCCTGCGTCCCGGCGTTTTTGTGCAATAAACCCCTCCGGCCGAAGACTAGTGGTAGGTGGTCCCGCGGAGCTTTCGGAAAAGGGTAGCCTGGTGTGTAAGCACAGCAATGAACCGCGGCGAACCCTCAGACGACCTATCTAAGATTAGGGGGGGAGATCCTCAGTAGTGGTGACCCTTTCACTCTTCCACGGACTGATACATGTACCGAATGCTCATACGGGAAAGTTGACTCCTGGGTCCGGAACCTGGGGGGTTGCTCCGAGAAATCCTTTCTTTCTCGTCCACTCAGGGGGGTGCGGACACACCTGCGCGGATTACAGGTGACAGTTACAAGAATGGCGGGGAAGTTAACAGTACCCGACGACATTCAGGGATGGATGTAGACCCATCGGGCAGGGATAATCATTCCGGTCCTGGGAGAGATGGCGACCATTCTCAAGAACCAAAAAGACCGAGCTGAGGGAAGCCCTATGAGTCACTGAAACGACGGCAGGAGGGCCCTTGATCT